TCCCGTGGAGTAAAATTCTCATCAGTACGAGTCAATGGAATGGCTCCCTGGCCTCTGATATCAATATAAAGGACACGACGAGCATAAATACCTTCTTTCACTTCTATTCTGACAGACTGAATATCTTTTATAAGAAATCGGAGGAAGACCCGACGATTTTTTCCAGGAAATCCCCAACGAAAGATACACACTATTCCGTCTTTTCTATCAAATCGATCATAACCACTACCTACATTCCACGAAATTGTGCACCATAAATAGGAGCTAATAAAAAGACCCGCGATTCCGTAGAAAGACATCACAATTCCTTGTGGAAAAAAAACTATTTCCTGAGACGGAAATAAAGATATCAAATTTCTACCAAGATAACTCGAGGTTCCAACCAACAAGAATCCTAATGAACCTAAAAAAAGGATAACAGCCCAGCAGAAATTACTTGTTTTTCGAGCCCCCGTTATAGGTTCTATCCATATATGTTCTGATCGACAACTCATACTTGATCCAGTTGATTTTTTTGGAATTGAGAGAATACCCCAAATGAATTTGACTTTAGTCCTTTTTTTCCGAAGTAACTCGCATCAACTAGCACTAGTTTGATGTGATCCTTTAGGAGTAATTCATTAAATTCGTTAGATCTAAACTAATAACATACCCTTCATATGATCTCACTAAAGATAGCCAAATAGATATAGATAGACCAACTTTACAGTTCAGCTATCCGTTGATTCGGGTCTATTTGAAAATAGCTAGAATCCATTGATCCCTATAGCATTTTCTGGAGACATAAGAGTTTTTCGGCGGAAGCCGCTTATACCATATTTTGCTAAATAGATATCTGTGTTATGATACAAGCGTCAGTTTTGAAAAAAAAACAGATGAGATTTTGTGCCATCGGCTCTAAACAATCTTGTTTTTTTGAACATGAAGAAATAAAGAAGCCATTGCAATTGCCGGAAATACTAGGCCTACTAAAGGCACCAAAACAGAGGGAAAGTTAAGAGTTGTCATAGAATGGGTACCTCGATTTACTATTTGTACCTGTTATTATTATTTATATTTTATATTTATAATATAAAGATATCTTATTATATATAAAGATATCTTATTATAATTTGATAATTCTAAATTGGAATTATTATTATTACTTAATAGCTATTAAGTATAAATATAAGTATCTATCTAAGTGAGTATATAATGTAGTGTGAGTATATAATGTAGTTTTTCATCTTTCTACATGAAAGATTTGAAAGGATATGGATGAGATATTATTTTCTTCATTTTTTGCTCTTGTCTTCGAATTTCATTTACTAAGCAAAAAGTTTCTTAAAAATTAATTACATTCTATTTATATTTATAATTATATTGAATATATTGAAGGGTTTGTTAGAATCCCATCCATCAGGGATTCTTAGTCAAAATAGGATTATCGTAAGATATAAAAAAATAAAAAATTCTATATTTTATAGATTTTCATTATATATGACGAGAAGAGTATATTTTTTTGATTTGCCTAATTTCACGAAAATAAGAATTTCATCTTTTATCTTGTTAATTTTTATCTTGTTAATAGAGGCTTCTTGATCAATAATCAGGAATATAGAAAAAGGGGTGGATTTTCTGTGACTTTTGATTCTTTATATAATTAGATCTTATGTCAACAAAGAAAACCCCATTCGTCTAATTTTAACTTGGATTCCGATAAACTAATTACTTTTTTGCTCAAAATAATTGAACTTAATGTTCTAATTTTGATTCAAAGGAAAGAAAGTGTGTAGTTGAAATAACTCACTCAGAACGCTTTTTAAAGGATTACGTGGTACGATTAGATCGAATAAGCCCTTCTGGAATAAATACTCGGCCGCTTGTGAACCCTCGGGTACTGTTTTATTCAATGTTTGTTCAATTACTCTTTTACCCGCAAAGGCAATGTAGGCATTGGGTTCGGCAATAATGATATCCCCCAACATACCAAAACTAGCTGTCACCCCACCGGTAGTAGGAGATGTAAGAATTGGTACATAGAATAACTTTTTATTTGATTGATAATCATATAAAGCAGAAGATATTTTAGCCATTTGCATCAAGCTCAAACTTCCTTCTTGCATGCGTGCCCCTCCGGAAGCACACACTATAATAAGAGGTAGAAATTCTTTAGTAGCGTATTCAATCAAACGGGTAATTTTCTCCCCGACTACGGATCCCATACTACCTCCCATAAACTGAAAATCCATAACCCCAATTGCTACGGTAATACCGTTTAGTTGCCCTCTGCCTGTTTGAACAGCCTCGGTTAATCCTGTCTTTCTTTGATAAGAATCGATACGATTTTTATAAGGCTCCTCCTCCGAATGAAATTCAATGGGATCCAGAGAGACCATGTCTTCATCCATAGGCTCCCAAGTGCCCGGATCGATCAAAAGTTCGATTCTATCTGAACTACTCATTTTCAAATGATATCCACATTGTTCACAAAGATGCATCTTTGATTTAAAAAATTTCT